TCAAAAAGGGGGGTTCCTCCTTTTATCGTTGTATGTGAAAGACATGTATTCTTCAAAATTGATCGTTCTTTTTAGTTATTATCTATACTTATTTCGTGTATGTGGATAATTTTTTTAATATACTCTTTTTAATATACATTGTTTTTTTACTTTAACATATAAATATATAATAAACATACAAATATATATAATACAAATATATTTATATATACATGTATATGTGATATATATATCACATATACATATGCGCGCACATCACACATCATATATATAAATGACATGAGGGAAAAAAAATGGAAGAAAATAAGGGAAAATGAAAATTTATTAAGTCCAGAGTGCTATGTCCATAATTCAAAGTAAGGAGTATCATAAGATTTCTGATAAACATAAGTTTTTTTATTGGATTTCAATCCAATCAATCAGTTACACAACAAGTTAGGTAATTACTCCCTTCCCAAAATGAACTAGAATACCTAGTTTTTTTTAATTCGAATATAGATACTATGATCCATATTTGAATAAAAAAAGTACTCTTTTTTTGGCCTAACTCTTTTCTTTTTCCTTACTATATTTAGTATACTATATAATATATTTATTATACTATTATAGTATAATAAATATGTTTATTAATCACAAAAAAAAATAAAAAATCTACTAAATAATAGTAGTAAGAAAATTATTAAAAAATCTCATATTCCTTTAATCTTTTCTTAGTTAAAATAACTACTAGGTAATCGCCTTTACCTTTACATAGTTATTTGGTCATATTTTTTGACCAACCAATTGTCAATTTTTGAATATTTCAAATATCTGAAAAAAAAAATCAGAATAATTAAGAATCCCAATATTTGACTTTTTTCAGATATTTTTTTTGTTGATTTCTTTTATTATTGTTCCTTTCTAAAAGGATAAAAAAGATAAGAATTGGTGAATCGAGAACAATTTGTAATTATAAGAAAAAAGAGTTTCTTTTCTTATGGAACATACATATCAATATGCGTGGATAATACCTTTTCTTCCACTTCCAGTTACTATGTCAATAGGATTTGGACTTCTACTTATTCCGACAGCAACAAAAAATATTCGTCGCATGTGGGCTTTTCCTAGTGTTTTACTCTTAAGTATAGCTATGGTGTTTTCAGCCAATCTGTCTATTCAACAAATAAATGGAAGTTTTATCTATCAATATCTATGGTCTTGGACCATCAATAATGATTTTTCCTTAGAGTTTGGATACTTGATCGATCCACTTACTTCTATTATGTCAATACTAATTACTACTGTTGGAATCATGGTTCTTATTTATAGTGACAAGTATATGTATCACGATCAAGGATATTTGAGATTTTTTGCTTATATGAGTTTTTTTAATACTTCTATGCTGGGATTAGTTACTAGTTCAAATTTGATACAAATTTATATTTTTTGGGAACTTGTGGGAATGTGTTCTTATTTATTAATAGGGTTTTGGTTCACACGACCAATTGCAGCAAGTGCTTGTCAAAAAGCTTTTGTAACTAATCGTGTAGGGGATTTTGGTTTATTGTTAGGAATCTTAGGTTTTTATTGGATAACAGGTAGTTTAGAATTTCGGTATTTGCTCGAAATAACTAATAACTTAATCCAGAATAATGGGGTCAATTCTTTATTTGCTACCTTGTGTGCTTCTTTATTATTCGTCGGTGCAGTTGCTAAATCCGCACAATTCCCCCTTCACGTATGGTTACCTGATGCTATGGAAGGACCCACTCCTATTTCGGCTCTTATACACGCTGCTACTATGGTAGCAGCAGGAATTTTTCTTGTAGCTCGGCTTCTTCCTCTTTTCATAGTCATAC